CATGCTAGTGCCCAGATCTTCTTCTTTTGTCTTTGAGCCTGCCTTTAGGTAGCGGCATGGAAGTCCCCCTTCTTCTCAAGCAGGAAAGCCCGCGTATTCTTATTCTAATGTCCATTGGAGCTTCTCTTTTCTTCCCGCTATCTGGCTGTTCTATTTAGACGTCTGTTCCCCAGTCTTACTTTCTCATGCCCGCTTTCGCTTCGCTCCTTTCTACTTCTGTTACAGTAGCTATAGTTGTAATGGCGGTTATGCAGGTCCCCTTCTCATTGAGTAGCCTATACTCTGGAATTGAAGTAGCGAAATCGGCCTTAGCATAGAACGTTTACCGCTTGCCTTACTATTACTAATAATCGGGAATCAGAACAGGCAACTATGAGACTAATTTATCATTGCCCCGAGCAAGTTACTGCGTACCTGAAGTGAGTGTGCCCATCTTGGTCTCCTTTCTTTTTTCTTTGCAGCTGCCATAAAAGTAAAGCCTTAGATTCTAACAGGAATCTCACCGCCTGCTCCCCTTATAATTATAAGATACTCGCTACTAAGGTTCTGAAAGAAGGCAGCTAAATCAGCAATAGAAGAGAACTCCAGATCTATGAATAGCCAACAAAGAGCCTAGCTTTATTACTGGAACTAAACAGCAAGCTGCTCCTACCTTACTTATCGAGAAGGAGTACTTGGACTGAGTAGACTTCTTGTAGTTCTCTTTCCCCTAGCAACCTTTCCTGCTTTCCCGGTTGCAAGGTTTCGAGCTAACTACAGGATTTGCTTCCTAGCTAATAATACTAATTAGTAGTATTGAACTTCGAACTAAAGATTTTTTTTAGTTAACGGGCGGGTAAGGGCAATGAAGGAAGCCGTTAGGCTTGAGACGAAACGGATTCTATGGATTGAGTCTGGCAGTGATGTTAGTTAAGTCCACTACCTGGGGCTTGTCTTGCTTGAGAACCCGTTTGGAACAATCTGGATTTTCCCCTTGTGAGTCACTCGAATTCTTCTATTTATCATTCTTTCATGAATAGAAAGAGAAAGATCTCCGCTTCGTCTTTCTTCCAAGAAAAGATCCCAAGCCATTGATATTGGTCATGCGTGGGCTTTCACTCAATCTTTCACTATGATATGAAAGGCAAGCAGGAATTTCACCACTAATGGGCCAGCGCTTGGCGCTTACTCTAGCCCGTGTTTCTAGGATACACCTATTATATATATATAAGAGTTTCCCCGATATTCGTGGCTTTCCCCTTACTTATTACTTATAAGTAGATCGGTTGAGATAAGTAGATTGGTTGAGGCCCGACCCTTTCCTTTGGGGTTGCCGACCTTGATGCCATAGTGTTTAGGGGGCTGAGCGGGAAACCAACACGTTGTGGAAACGGAATAGAGCTTTTCCCTTGATGGATGTTATCCAATAAAAGCACACAATCAGTGAGATGAGCCTGCCAGCTCAGCCTTGGCCCTATGCCTTTTGGCCAGCTTGACTTCTGACCGGTCGATCCCGCCCCCTCTTGCAACGATTCGGCGCCTCCACTTGATGCTTGACGCCCACGCTTCGTTCAGGCAGCGCTCCTCGGATATGTCTTGCCAATCGCCAGAGCGGTGCCACTTCCAGGATTTGGTGCGGCCAGCTCGGGAACCTTCCCTGGAGTGAAAGGGTACATACCATACCAGGACGAACAGAAAAGAGGGGAACACCAAGTACGAGATCACAGGGATCGGGCTGGAGCTCTTGGTCCGAATCCTTCTTCGTATGCTTCCACACGGATTTGAAGAATGCCTATGCCGTAACCCACCTAGCCGTCCCTCCCATTAGATGAAAGAGGAGCAAATAACGTGGTATTCTGTCGGGACAGGATCAACCGCTCTTTCGTCCTTCACGCTCTTCTGCCTACTTCTTCCTATTTCTAGACTTCTCCTGCTACCCGGATCGATGGTTTCTTGCTGGCTTAGCTTGCTTTATAGTTTGAAAGGAATGGCCTTTCCAGGATTTGGAAATGAGACTAAAGGTTGGTTACCAGGTCCATGTCCCTTCAAGAGGACTTCTTCGCACTAACCTACTCGAGATCAACACCTAGTGACACACGAAAGAAAAGACGTAGTTTGATAGTGACAGTGAGGGCCTATCCGTGGAATGGTTGTTTGGTCTAGAAATGGAGATTTTGTTCGTGCATGGTCTGGCTGGAGCCATCGTAGGAGTATAACCGCTAGCTATTGGGCCTTGCCCTCCCATTTCTGCCAGGCGACCCGACCGAGAAAGAAAGGAAGGCCAAATGCCATGAGAACTAGAGAACTGGGATGAATGGCTGTGCTACTAAGTTAAGTAAAAGGGCTTGATGAATGTGTCACCTATATTCGATGGACGGAAACGGCCCCTGCCCACTCGAGTTCTCAGCCATCCCACAAGACCGAACCAACCAGTCCTTGCCATAGGAAGTTGCTTCATTCATTACCCGACCATCTGTATCAGTCCCCGCTGTCCAAGGTTTTCTAGTTCAAGCAAGGATGAGAATCAGGCCTTACTTACTGTCAATGTCAAGGTCAAGGGAGCGGGCAAGCGCAGATTATGATAAAGAAGATGGGGAAGAGAGAACAAGACGGGGTGAAGTGGGCTCAGGCCACAAATTCACCAAATGTAGGGTTTTGTACGTTTTATGGCATGTGATTATGATGATAATGGAGGAGTACATGATCTGCGTGAAACGAAAGATTCTTCTAAACTTACTTTGCATAGAAGAGATGGACTTCCAATTCAATTTAGGCTCACTTTTCACACCAGGTAAATTATTTCAACACGCGAAAGACGAAGGACAAGATTCGTCGAATCGATGATATCTACACCCTTACGAGAGGGAAGACCAGCTCGTCATGGGGAAAGGATTCTTTTGAAAGGTCAGTAATAATGCGATATTCCATAGATAAGCATGAAACTGAAGCTTCTCTTTTTATTTATGATTGATGTACCGGCTTGAATTCACTTTAGGAAAGTATTTGATTTCTTTCTCCTCAAAGTAGGTGTTTGCTCCGCAGCACGAACAGGTCGAGGTAAGAAAAGAAGAAGGGGTATAATAGCAAATGCCTAGAGCCCCGAAGGCGCTACGGCGCGGAAGTCACCCATGCAATACTCCCCCACGACCTTCAATAAAAAGGTACCTTTATCCGAAACCGACACAGGTCGGTAGGTATAGACGGGACGAGAGACCACTCTCTAACTAACATATTCTAGTTTTCGGCGGTCGACAGAGCTACACGTTAGAATATTCACTTAGAAAGAACAACAATATCTTACTTATTAATAAAGCCTGACAGCCTGCCGGTAAGAGGTAAGAGGTAAGAAGTGAGGCGAGCGGAACCTATTCTAGTAGAGGAACCAACCCCCAGAAAACCTGACCAAAAGATAGCTACGTTCCCGTCACTAACGTTACTTCGGAGTATGCGGCTGATCCGCTGAGAAAAGACGGGAAGGCAAACAGAAAGTACCACTTTTCTTAAGTTAAGATGACTCTATTGAAGAGTCAAGGTTTCCAATGAGCACGGATGAGGCGAAGCATCGATCCCTAACAAGCGAGGTAAGCGCCCGGATACAAAGGAATCTTAGTCTATGTCTTGGTCACCCAGAAAAGTATTCAGAGATAGTTGAATTGAGGGACCTCTACTTTACGTACCTCTGTAGTCTTAAGACAAAGTAATACACTCAGTCTCACCGTTGGAGGATTTAGTGGAGGATCTAGGGCGTTAGCCCGAAGCCCATAGAGAGAGAGAGTCAAAAGCCTATAGCACTGCAGGAAGACCAAGATCTCGATCGACAGATCTAGTGGTCAGTCACCGTCAATATTTGATTCTACGGCCAATGCTGCTAAATTCAAATAGCAATTAAACCATGTTCCTGGGGGAAGACCCTAGCCTTGAAACAAGGGGCTTTACTAATATAGAAATGGAAATCAGATAAAGGTGCCTAGTCTGCGCTGTTAGAATCCATTGGAGAAAGGCTTGCTCACTTCTTCATCTGTGAGATGATCGTATTCTTTATAAGAATTTAGAATAATGGGATTGGACCTTGCTTCGATCCCCTCTTTAAGAGACTCCAGAAACTCGTTGACCCATAGATGCCGAAATGAAACTCTTTTCCTTTACGACATAGGAACTACTATAGAATTAGAAGAGAGGTCTTTCCTTTACGTCGTAAAGAGAAGCATGTGCCTTCCACCTATCTATCGTTCACAAATGAGTTGATTAGCTTCGAACGTTGCCTGAGATTCGCTTTCTCCTTCGACAGAGCCTAGCTTTCTGACAGGGCAAGCAAGCAACCATCCATCCTGAGCAACTATTCTACTATTACATACTCCCTGAAGTGAGTACTGACTTGAACGGACTCCTACTGGCTTGAAATGGTGAGGACCCGAAAGACAAGACGGATTGAAACTAAGAAAGAGTCGTGCTGTGAGCAGAGGAGCTTGACTAGAGCATCTCATTGACCTCGAGAATACCTATGAAGAGTGAGAAAAGCACGACTGGATTCTAAATACAGAATAGATCGTGTTTGAAGATGCCCGCAGGACGAAGTCATTAGAAGGACGAGCAAGAAAGAAAGGACCTCCGTTCCATTACTACGGCTTGCCCGCGTGGAAAGCGAAGCTAACTTCCCCTGAGCTTATAATGATTCAGCACTCCCGACTGGACTAATTATACTTATACTATTACTCTTAAAAGTAGTGAAAAAATGACTTTATTCGCTTATCCAGTTTGCGTTCTACTCCAGCTTTCCTGGCTAACTACTAAGCTTTCCAGGTTCGCTACTCTAGTTGAACTCGGGTTTCTCTACAAAGTCTTTCTTAATTGGCCCTTACTTGCCCTGCCCGTACTATTACTAGATTGAGCACCAGAACCGAACTAAGGCTCGTTCCATTAGAAATTTCTCCTAAAGCTTGAAAGCAATGCGGATTAGCACAGAAAGCCTGGCAGGAAGTCTTCTAGATCTTCTCTTAGAAAGCATATGCCCCATTTTACTGATCTTAGCTCGAACCGATTGGATGATCAGAGATGAGCCATTTGCCTGAGCAGATAAATGTCCAATCGTTGCTTATCTTATTCTTATCTAAAGGGGACAGCGCCCCTTTAGCACCCCTCCGAGACGTGGACTAGGGTGGATCTCTGCTCTTTCGGTTCACAATATCCTTATTCCCGTTTAGGAAAAGGCAATCTCATCTCCGTTAGCCAGCTAAGCTAGCCCTTCACCTGCTCATTCAAAGCACTCTTCTAAACCAACTTCGCACTCTATTCCATCTCCCCTTCTCTCTCTATCCGGGGAAGGTCAACTAATCTCGATCCAATGTTCTCCTCTCCTAGCTCCATTTCCTGAAATGACGCGGAAGCATCTGACCCTGGTGAACCAAGCCTTCGAGGGCAAGCAAATGAACTTTCAGATCCCTGGGATCAAAGGGCAAACTATGAATCTTTCTCTCCTGGATCCAATGCATTGCCATCTCCAGACCCACATTCTGGAATTTCCCGGCCTGGAACGGGATACAAACTCCCCGAAGCAGAACCTTCTATCCTTCGAACCGATTCAAGCTCCTTTGCTGATACGGAGCCGGCCCGAAGCAATGAAGAAGGTGAACTCCCAACTAAGCTTGTCCCCAGGTATCGAATCCGAAGAATGCAGTAAGCTACCTTGCTCTCACCCCTCACTGGATATTGAAGCTTCGAAGGCATCGACCGCATCAACTAATCCATTTCCAGTGCTTGGGGGCCTCTGCTCCGAGGCAATCTCTTCCATCAATAGCTGGCTGGGTATCTCATTGATTCACCATCCCTCGAGGCGAGGGGCAATAAGGAGCCAAAACCATGGGTCTAGAACTAAAAAATCTCCCCAGTGGAAGCTACAAAGCAACCTTCTGACTCTGCATCCCCAGCGGAGCCGAAGGATCAAATTCATTGATCCGATAACAGGAGAAGGGAATAAAACCTGTTTCCCGCGATCAACAACAAAGGAAGCCGCAGATACCTCTCCCTCTTCTCTTATTGTATTGTTCCAGCGAGTGAAGCATCTCATCTCTGGATCAGTAAACAGAGAAAGGATGTACTCACCATCGGATCCCCTGGCCCCGGTGGGCCTAATCATGGAATGAGATCCTTGGTATCTAGCAACGATAGAGAACCAGGAAGTCTCTCTCTATCTTTGTCTTTGTATCCATCCATGGCTACCAGAACCCACGGGAGAAGCCCAACGGCAGCTATGAACCTCTACCTGGATCCGGACCCATAGCAATGAGATAAGCAGCTAACTCAACATCTTCTGGGTATCCGATGCCATCTCTTGTTCCCCCAGTCCCTCTGACTACCCAGGATCTGACGCCAGGGCGACCCGAGCTCCTCATCTCAATATTCTCTTCCATCTCCAACTGAGCGGCTGGATCCGCTCGAGGGGAAGTACCTGCTGACGAGAAGATAGAAGGAAGTAATCGCCTCCATATCCAAGTCTATCAGGTGAATGCACTCAAAGCCCCATCTTAAAGTAAATTTGTTTTGTTTCTTCCGCGAATAGATATCCTTCTCACTAGGTGGATCCCCCCTCTCCCAACTTTAGTTTGGATGAATGTATAAGTAGGTGTTACTCCTCGTTAAGCCATCCGGAGGAGTCGGACAAGGAGTCTCAATGAAAACAGAAAATACTGGTGATGAATAAGAAGAAAGGATCCGGGGAAATCAATAGAAGGCACCGCTATCGGAATCAAGCTGCTAAAAGGAGTTGACTCTCCCAGAGGCTCGACTTGAGTTGAGTCTAGTTATCGTCGTAGTAGTAGTATGAAAATAAGTTACCAAAGCGTCCTTCCCCAGGCTAGTCCCTGAAAATGTAAATGTCAACAGCAAAGTTCAGGCAAGGAGGCTGAATCAACACCAAGAAAAGCAGCAAGAGCTTCCTATATTAATATATATAGAATTCTATAGAATAATAATCAGAATACCACAACCTCGAGATTGGAACAAAAGGATACAAGTTCTGCAAGAATCCCTATCCACTTGAATCGTCCTGCAGTGACTGGTAGCTCCAGGGGAGAATCCAGGGAAAAAGATCAGCAGACTCGGGGGGAGGAGCCCGGCCGGATCAATAAATGCATTTCCACCTGCCCTTGTCATCCATTTCTCCCTCCGCATTAGGTTCAACCTGTCTTCCACTCAGAATTGAATGTATTCTCCCTGTTCTATTCACCCGAAAAAAAGCCGAGTAGGTTGTGCTTGAAAAAAAGAATCGAACCCAGCGCTACAGATATCTTCTTTTTTGCCACTCGAACATAAACATAACATTATAGTCTGATGGCTCAAGAGCTACAGTACCAATACGATGAATGGTAAGAGCAGTATTATCCCCAGTTTTTTTAAGACTTTTCGATTACCTTGATATGGAGCAGGGTCAGTGAAAGCATCGGGTCTGCCTGTCATATGATTGTTGGCCCCGTATCGCGCAAGAGTGCTCTACTAGTAACTCGTCCCATAGATGATCTCTCAAAG